AATGATGAGCCTGACTAAAGGACTATCGTGATAGGATAAAACATGTAGTTGAAACTACCTTCATTACATCTAATAGAATTAAACTATCACCAGTAAGCATCAAAAGCCACCGTGCATCATACACCAAGATGTAAAAATCAAGCACTCAACATAGAAAAGTAAGCTAAACAAAGCTAATGGGTTCATACCCCATAAATAGAGTAAACACTCTCTTCTCTAATGCCCAAAAACTCTACCAAAATCCTATTGCTAATCACACTAGTGATAGGTGTATTAGTGTCGGTATCCTCCAATTCATGGCTCGGAGCATGAATAGGGTTGGAGATCAACCTAATATCCTTCATTCCGCTAATATCCAACGTTAAAAATATGTACAATACAGAAGCCTCACTAAAATACTTCATTGTACAAGCACTTGCCTCAGCAACATTGCTATTTATAGTAGTAATGAAAACCCTAACAGAGGATCTATTCTCATTTGATAGAAATCCATATACGCCAATAATCATCTGTACCCCCCTCCTTCTCAAAAGTGGAGCTGCACCACTCCACTGATGATTCCCAGGAGTAATAGAAGGTTTAAGATGAGAAAATTGTGCACTACTAATAACTGTCCAAAAAGCCGCCCCATTGATACTAATGTCATACTTGATCGAAATAAACACATTCACACTAAGAATCATTATGATATCCACGATTGTAGGAGCAATTGGTGGTTTAAACCAAACCTCAATACGAAAAATCCTAACCTACTCGTCAATCAATCATACAGGTTGAATGTTAATCGCACTAACCACAAGAGAAAGCCTGTGAATAACATATTTTGCAATCTATTCTACGTTAGCACTAACGGTGGTGACAGCTATCAAGCTGTCAGGAGTATCATTTATTAACCAAACAATAATAACAAACAAAGAAACCACACTGATGAAGTTTATAATATTTACATCATTGCTATCCTTAGGTGGACTCCCACCATTCCTTGGATTCCTGCCGAAATGAATTGTTATTCAAGCAATAATTACAAACAACATAATCCCGCTAGCAGTAATTGTAGTAGTAACATCACTAATTACCCTATACTACTACTTAAAAATCTCATACTCGAGATTTTTGATATTGAATGCAGAACCAAAATGAAACATAAAACCCCACAAAAACAAAGAAACCACAAACCTCAGAGCAACAATTTTATCATCAATTTCATTGATGGGAATAGCAGCATGCACAATCATTACCAACATTTACTAAAGCTATGAAGGCCTTAAGTTAATTCAAACTAATATCCTTCAAAGCTATAAATAAAGGGTTTCCTTTAGGCCTTGATAAGTACTTTAACTTACCCCTATAGAATTGCATTCTATAATCACAAAATGAATACAAGACCTGTGATAGTGGAAGAGCGACGTAAACGCCCCTAAATAGATTTACAGCCTATCACCTACTAATTTGTCTCAGCCATCCCACTAATTTTCACCCGATGATTCTTCTCAACTAATCACAAAGATATTGGAACACTATATTTCGTGTTCGGAGCATGATCAGGAATAGTTGGTACATCTCTAAGCATACTTATCCGAACAGAACTCGGACAACCAGGATCCTTAATTGGAGATGATCAGATCTACAACGTAATTGTGACAGCCCATGCCTTCGTTATAATTTTCTTCATAGTTATGCCAATCATGATTGGTGGCTTCGGAAACTGACTTGTCCCCTTGATGTTAGGAGCCCCAGATATGGCATTCCCACGAATAAACAACATAAGATTTTGACTACTACCACCATCACTAACACTTCTGCTCGCTAGCAGTACAGTAGAAAGCGGTGTGGGAACAGGGTGAACGGTATACCCACCACTGGCAAGAGGAATTGCCCATGCTGGAGCATCAGTGGACCTGGCCATCTTCTCCCTTCATTTAGCAGGGGTATCCTCAATCCTTGGAGCAGTAAACTTTATCACAACAACAATCAACATAAAGCCAAAAAGTATAAAACCCGAACGAATCCCGCTATTTGTATGATCAATTGCCATCACTGCCCTACTACTCCTACTATCCCTACCAGTCTTAGCAGGAGCAATTACAATACTACTAACCGATCGTAACTTAAATACCTCATTCTTTGATCCGGCAGGGGGTGGAGACCCCATCCTATACCAACACCTGTTTTGATTCTTTGGACACCCCGAAGTTTATATTCTCATCCTACCAGGATTCGGTATAGTATCTCATATCATCTGCCACGAAAGAGGTAAAAAGGAAGCATTTGGAAACCTAGGAATGATCTTCGCTATGCTAGCAATTGGACTACTGGGATTTGTAGTATGAGCACATCACATATTTACAGTAGGAATAGATGTTGATACACGAGCATACTTTACATCAGCAACAATAATTATTGCTGTGCCAACAGGAATTAAAATCTTCAGCTGACTTGCAACTATGTATGGTACACGAATAACCTATAGAGCAGCATGCTTGTGAGCCCTAGGATTCGTATTCCTATTTACGATGGGAGGCCTTACTGGTGTAGTTCTAGCAAACTCATCAATTGATATTGTATTACACGACACTTACTACGTAGTAGCACACTTCCACTATGTACTATCAATAGGAGCAGTGTTTGCAATCATGGGTGGGTTTGTACAATGATTCCCATTATTTACCGGGCTTACCATAAATCCCAAGTGATTAAAAGCTCAATTCGCCGTTATATTCGTCGGTGTTAACTTAACATTCTTCCCCCAACACTTCCTAGGACTAGCGGGAATGCCACGACGATATTCAGACTATCCGGATGCATACACTACATGAAACATCATCTCATCAATAGGATCAACAATTTCATTCGTAAGAGTTATAATGTTCCTATTCATTATATGAGAAAGCATCACATCAAACCGGCTAATCCTATTCCCTACACACACAGAAAATTCAGTGGAGTGACTACAAAACTTCCCACCAGCAGAACACAGATATTCAGAACTACCAACTATCTCACTAGCTAACTAACACTCTAACGTGGCAGATAAGTGCGGTGGATTTAAGCTCCACAAATAAAGTTTTGGGACTTTCATTAGAACCAAAATGACAACATGATTAAATTTAACACTACAAGATAGAGCATCCCCTATTATAGAGCAACTAATCTACTTCCACGACCACGCTCTAATAATTATACTAATGATTATCACAACAGTGTTCTACACAATAGTTAGAATTATCCAGAACAAACAAACCAGACGGTTTATGCTAGAAGGACAAATAATCGAAACTGTTTGGACAATCGCACCAGCAATTATCCTAGTATTCATCGCAATACCCTCGCTACGACTGCTTTATCTAATAGACGAAATCCACAACCCAGTATTAACCCTAAAGGCTGTTGGACACCAATGATACTGAAGCTATGAATATTCAGACTTCACAAAACTAGAATTCGATTCATACATAGTACAACAAGAAGACAGACAATTAGACACATTCCGACTACTAGATACAGACAACCGAATTGTACTACCAATAAATTCACCAATCCGAATAATTGTGACAGCAGCAGATGTGCTACACTCGTGAACAGTGCCAGCACTTGGGGTAAAAACAGATGCTACACCAGGACGCCTTAACCAAGTAAGATTTTCAATTAACCGACCAGGGGTGCTATATGGACAATGCTCAGAAATCTGCGGAGCAAACCACAGATTTATACCAATCACAATCGAAAGAGTATCAACTAACCAATTTATTAATTGAGTATCAAAGATAAGAGAATCATCAGATGACTGAAAGCAAGTGATGGTCTCTTAAACCAGTAAATGGTATCCTAGCAAATATCTCTGATGAAGAAGGATTAGTTAACAATATAACATCAGAATGTCAAACTGAAGTAATCACAGAGATATCCTTCTATACCTCAAATAATACCAATAGAATGAACACTCCTTTACATCACCTTCCTAGCAACATTCCTAATATTCAACATTATAAACTACTTCAATCAACACCCACACATTAAAACGAAAACAACAAGAAAAATCCACACCAACAAAATTAACTGAAAGTGATAAGAAATCTATTCTCAATCTTTGACCCAACAACAGAAATCAGAAACATATCACTAAATTGAACAAGAACAGCAATTGGACTACTTTTAATCCCAACAAGCATTTGACTAATTCCATCACGAAATAGAATAATAGTAAGACTACTTATAAACAAACTACACCAAGAAATAAAAACGATCCTAAGAAGGGGAAATGAGAACAGGGGGAACTCATTTATCTTAACCTCACTATTTCTGCTAATTCTAGCAAACAATTTCCTAGGACTATTCCCATACATCTTCACTAGAACTAGCCACCTAACACTAACACTAACACTAGCATTACCACTATGAATGAGATTTATATTATTTGGATGAATCAAAAATACAAACCACATATTCGAACATCTTGTCCCACAAGGAACACCAACAATATTAATACCATTTATGGTAGTAATTGAAACTATCAGAAACCTAATTCGACCAGGGACTCTAGCAGTACGACTAACTGCAAACATAATTGCAGGCCACCTTTTACTAACCCTACTAGGGAATAATGGACCATCAATAAGACACACCATGCTAACAGTATTAATCACAGCACAAATTCTACTTCTGATCTTGGAGGCAGCAGTAGCAGTTATCCAATCATATGTATTCGCAATCCTAAGAACACTATATTCTAGAGAAGTCAATTAATGTCAATACACGAAAACCACCCATTCCATATAGTAAATAAAAGACCATGACCACTCACAGGGGCTATTGGAGCAATAACTATACTAATAGGATTAATCAAATGATTTCACCAATACGACGATAGCCTATTGGCTATCGGAGCAATCATCACTGTACTGACCATAATTCAATGATGACGAGACGTAACCCGAGAAGGAACATACCAAGGACTACATACAAAAATAGTAACAAAGGGCCTACGGTGAGGAATAATCCTATTTATTGTATCGGAAGTCCTGTTCTTCGTATCATTCTTCTGAGCATTCTTCCACAGAAGACTATCACCAACAATCGAATTAGGGTCCACATGACCACCAACGGGAATTCAACCATTCAACCCACTACAAGTACCACTACTAAATACAGCAATTCTGCTTGCCTCAGGAGTAACAGTAACGTGAGCACACCACAGACTATTAGAAAATAATGCCACACAAGCAACACAAGGCCTATTCTTTACCGTACTACTAGGAATTTACTTTACAGCGCTACAAGCATATGAATATGTAGAAGCACCATTCACGATTGCAGACTCAGCATATGGATCAACATTCTTTATGGCAACAGGGTTCCACGGACTACATGTAATTATCGGAACAACATTCCTAGTTACATGCTTACTACGACAAACAACCCTTCACTTCTCATCAAACCACCACTTCGGGTTTGAAGCAGCAGCTTGATATTGACATTTTGTAGACGTTGTTTGACTATTCTTATACATTTCAATCTACTGATGAGGAAGATAAAATAATACCTATCTAATACAATAACAGTATACTTGACTTCCAATCAAGAAATTTGCGAAAGCAAGATAAGTAATACTAATAATCACAACAACAGCAATACTAGCCATTATTCTATCAGCAGCAATTATAATTTTAACAACCCTAATCTCAAAGAAAATAAATGAAGACCGAGAAAAAAGATCACCGTTCGAATGTGGATTTGACCCTAAAAACTCCGCACGGTTGCCATTCTCATCACGATTTTTCCTGATCGCAGTGATCTTCATAATCTTCGATGTAGAAATTGCACTACTACTGCCAATACCAATCACCATAATAACCTCAAATATAAAATCGTGAATAACAATTAGTGTTGTATTCCTACTAATCCTAATTGTCGGACTATACCACGAATGAAACCAAGGATCGCTAGAATGAAGAAATTAATGGGACTATAGTTAACAATAACATTTGAGTTGCATTCAAAAGGTACTATTAAATAGTTAGCCTCGCCGAGTGAGAAGCAAAACTTGCAATCAGTTTCGACCTGGTCTTAGATAAGAAATTATCCTTACTTTACTGTCAATTGAAACCAAAGTAAGAGGTATATTATTGTTAATAATAAAATTGAATTAAAAGATTCCAATTGAAGAAGTGGACAGTAAAAGTGAATGCTGCTAACTTATCACTATAGCGGTTAAAATCCGTTTACACTTCTATTTATATAGTTTAGAAAAACATTACATTTTCACTGTAAAGACAAAGTAGAACTTTTATAAGTAAGGATACTTAAAGGTGCATAAACACCACAACGACATCTTCAGTGTCGTGCTCTAAAATAAGCTATTCAAGTAATAAATAAGAATGAATAACAAGATAATAATCCACATAACAAAAAACCCTAAAAACACCTTTAAACTATTATACTGAAACCACTGATTAACCCTACCAAGATTAAAAAGAACCAAATACATACCCTGACCGCCAAAATACTCTATTCAACCAGAATCAAAAACCCTGGTTGACTTATATCCAACACCTAAAGGTAAAAAAGAAACACCATAAGTAGAAAAAAAAGGCATAAACCACATAGAGCCAGCAAACGATGAGACAGTATATAAATGTAAAGCAAATAAACCATCACCAAAGGCAAACCCAGCCATCTCATAACCAATCCAAGCACCAAGAAATAAAACCAACAAAGTAAGAAATTTCAGATAATAAGGCAAACAAATTATAGATGGAGTGGGACAAATCAATCATATAAGAGCACCCCCACCAAAAACAGACATAATTAATAAACCAATCATACCAAACATTATATTATAGTTTGTTTCAACTACAGAGTAAGAAGGAAAAAAATTAAAATCACCACATATAGCAAAATAAAATAAACGAAAAGAATAACAAACAGTTAAACCAGTAGATAAAAACAACAAGAAAAACCCAAAGATATTAACATATCTCATAGAAAACATCTCTAAAATAAAATCCTTAGAATAAAAACCCGCCAAAAAGGGCATACCACATAGAGCAAAATTAGAAACCATCAAACAGGAGGAAGTAAAAGGCATATAAACAGACATACCCCCCATAAAACGAATATCCTGAGAATCCCCTATAGAATGAATAACACCACCAGCACACATAAACAACAGGGCCTTAAACAAGGCATGAGTTAATAAATGGAAAAAAGCCAAGGCTGAAAGGCCAATAGAAATGGTCATAATTATAAGACCCAATTGTCTTAAAGTAGATAAAGCAATAATCTTCTTCAGATCATACTCAAAATTAGCACCAAGGCCCGCTATAAACATAGTTAAACCAGAAATAAGTAATAAACCCATATTTAACCAATAACCAAAACAAGGACTAAAACGAATCAATAAATAAACACCAGCAGTGACCAAAGTAGAAGAATGCACTAAAGCAGACACAGGGGTGGGGGCAGCCATGGCAGCAGGCAACCAAGAAGAGAAGGGAATCTGAGCACTCCTAGTTATTGCAGCCAAAACAACAAGAAAAGAAATCAACTCCATCTCAATAGAACTCGATAGAAAATCCAAATAATAAATAAATCTCCAACTACCGAAATTAATTATCCAAGCAATAACCATCAATAAAGCAACATCACCAATTCGATTTGACAGGACAGTCAATATCCCAGCACCATAAGACTTTACATTCTGATAATAAATTACCAACAAATAAGAAACCAAACCCAAGCCATCTCAACCCAATAAAATACTAATCACATTAGGGCTAATAATCAAAAACATTATAGAAACAACAAACATTAGAACCAACGCAATAAACCGTACAATATTCAAATCCCCAGATATATAATCATCTCTATAAAGAATAACCAAAGAAGAGATAATAAGAACAAACCCTATAAACAACAAAGAAATCCAATCAAACAAAAAAGTCATGATAATAGATCTACCATTTAAAGTAATAATGTTCCAATCAATAAAGTAAACCAAATCATTTATAATAAAACTAACACCCAGAAAACAGCAAGCCCAACCTAACAAGAATAAAAAGACAAATCTAATAAAACAAATAGACATAAACATCAATCCAAAATAGAAACCTATATCATTGGCACCACAAACCAATATTTTCCTTTAAACTATTTAGATAAAAATAACAAATAATCGAAGCTACACCCAGAAAACAGCAACATCCACCCTTAAAATAACCAAGTTCAACGGAAGTCAATGAAGAAACAATAATAAAAATTCCCGCACATAACCCAAAGAGCAAGAATAAAGACCTGAATAAACAGAACCATGCTGACTGTAAGAATATAAATAAAGAGTATAAGCAGCTCTAAAAAAAGACAATAGAACCAATACAAACATAAGACACCAAGATCAAGCAACCAAACTTCTCAATAAGCCAATTTCACCAAGAAGGTTGAGAGAGGGGGGAGCAGCCATATTGCAAGCTCTTAACAAAAACCATCACATAGTTATACTAGGTATTAAATTAATCAAACCCCTACTAATAAGTAAGCTCCGTCTACCGAAACGCTCATAAGAGATATTAGAAAGACAAAAAAGACCCGAAGAACACAAACCGTGAGCTACCATCAAAGCAAAAGATCTACAAACCCCCCAGTAATTAAGAGTTATAATACCACCAATAACCATACTCATATGAGCTACGGAAGAATAAGCAATCAATGACTTCAAATCAGTCTGCCGTATACAAAACAGACTAACAAAGAAACCACCAACCAATCTCAAAGCAACCCAAACAAAGCCAAACCCAAAACCAAACTTAAATAAAACAGGAAAAACACGAAGAAGACCATAACCCCCCAATTTCAATAAAATACCAGCCAAAATCATAGAACCGGAAACAGGAGCCTCAACATGAGCCCTAGGAAGTCACAAATGAACCATAAACATAGGCATCCTAACCAAAAAGGCAAAGACTATACAAACATAAAATAAACCCCCAACCAAAGAACTATTACCACACAATAAATACAAACACAAAGAACCAATAGAATTATAAATAGACAAAATACCAACCAGTAGGGGAAGGGAGGCCAATAAAGTGTAAAATAATAAATAAACACCAGCCTGAACACGCTCGGGCTGATAACCCCAACCCAAGATTAAAAATAAGGTAGGAATTAATCTACTCTCAAAAAAAACATAAAAAGAAAGTAAACTAACGCTTCTAAAAGTACAATACAACATGACAGCAAGAAAAATAACCACAAAAACAAAGAAACCAGGAAAGTAACCAACACGAAAAACAGACTCTCTAGCCAAAATCATAAGAACGCAAATCCACAGGCTAAGAAGAATTAAACCGTAAGAAATTAAATCACAACCAAAAAAATAACCCAAGCTGCCCCAACAAAAAAAATAAGGAACAGAAAAAAGAAACACAAAAGAAACAGCAAACAACAATGAACAAATTAACCATCAACAACTAGGAAAAAAACATAGAGGGATTAAAAAAAACAAACAACAAAGAAACCTTAACATTGAAGAACTCTAAAAGACTGAAAGTAATCATTACCATGACTACGAATTATAGAAACCAAAATTGATAACCCCAACGAACCCTCACACACAGAAAAGACCAAAAAATAAACAACAAAAAACAAACTGTAATTAAAATTACACAGATAAAAATAAATAGAAAAATAAAGAATCAAAACAATAAACTCCAATCTCAACAAAGTAATCAATAAATGCTTACGACTTGAAGAAAAAGCCCAAATCCCACAAAAATAAGCGACAAAAAAATATATTCATATTGGCATTAAATGTTTTAATAATTTAATAAAAATATTGGTCTTGTAAATCAAAAATAAGGATAAGCCTTTTAAAACTTCAGAGGAAAGGTATCAACAACCATTTCATTAATCCCCAAAACTAATATTTTATATAAAATACCCCCTGACATAACCAAACTACTCATATCAATAAGAATATTAACAAGACTAATATTCACTCAGATAAAACACCCTCTTGCCATAGGAATAATACTACTAATACAAACAACGATGGTATGCATCATCAGAGGAACAATATACAGAAGATTTTGATTCTCATACATCTTATTTATAATCATGATTGGTGGAATATTGGTGCTATTTATATACATAACAAGACTAGCCTCAAACGAAATATTCTCACCATCCAACAAAATAATTCTAATTATAACAGTATTAACACCCGTAATGCTATATATCATGCCCACAGTAACCAACAATAAGGAAATAAGTACACATAACACGATAATAGAAAATGAAATCACCACAACCACAACCGTTATATACAACCAAATAATAGGAACAATAACAACACTGCTAGTCTTATACATACTAATAACACTAATCGTAGTAGTAAACATCATCAATGTATCAAAGGGACCACTACGACACATAAGCTAATGAATAAACCCATACGACACAAACACCCACTATTTAAAATCGCAAACAATGCACTAGTAGACCTACCAACACCATCAACAATCAGATGATGATGAAACTTTGGATCACTACTAGGTATTTGCCTAGTAGCACAAATCGCAACAGGGCTATTCCTAGCCATACACTATTGTCCAAACACAGAAGCCGCATTCGACAGAGTAAGACATATTTGTCGAGACGTAAACTATGGGTGACTATTACGCACCCTACACGCAAATGGAGGATCAATATTCTTCGTCTGCATTTACCTACACACAGGACGAAACATATACTATGGATCATATAACTTTGTCCACACATGATCGGTGGGAGTAGTAATCCTATTCCTAACCATAGCAACAGCCTTTATAGGATACGTATTACCATGGGGGCAAATATCATTTTGAGGAGCAACAGTAATTACAAACCTACTATCAGCAATCCCATATGTAGGAAACGAAGTAGTACAATGGGTATGAGGGGGATTTGCAGTAGACAACGCAACACTAACACGATTCTTTGCCCTACATTTCCTATTACCATTCGTGATTGCAGCCATGGTAATGATTCACCTACTATTTCTACACCAAACAGGATCAAACAACCCGCTAGGACTAAATAAAAATACAGATAAAATCCCATTTCACCCCTACTTTACTGTAAAGGACATCATAGGATTTGCCATTATAATCATAGCCCTAACAGTATTAACCCTAAAAGAACCATACATACTAAGAGACCCAGACAACTTCACACCAGCTAATCCTTTAGTAACGCCCGTACACATTCAACCAGAATGATACTTTTTATTTGCATATGCAATCCTACGGTCAATCCCAAATAAGCTAGGAGGAGTAATTGCACTAGCATTATCAATTGCAATCCTATTCATTATACCAACAAACAAATCAAAGTTCCGAGGAACACAATTCTACCCAATCAACCAAACACTATTTTGAATTATAACAAACACAGTAATCCTACTAACATGAATTGGAGCACGACCAGTCGAAGAACCATATATCCTGACAGGACAAGTATTAACAACAGTATACTTCATATACTACATTGCAAATCCTATGATAACAAAACTATGAGACAAAATAACAAACTAAAGTTAAAAAGCCACAGAAAGGCCTAATGTCTTGAAAACATTAAGAAAGAAGTTTGAATCTTCTATTAACTTAAACATACCTAAATTAATACACTACAATAAAGAGAAAACGAAACACTTGACCCCAACAAAAAACAAAAGATAATTTAACGAAAGAGGTAAAAAACTCCTTCAAGCTAAATACATCAACTTATCATAACGAAACCGAGGCAAAGTACCACGAACCCAAATAAATAGAAAAGAAATACAAACAACCCTAATGTAAAAAAGAAAGGAATAAAGATCACTGCCCAAAAAAATAATACAAAACAACAATCTTATAAAAAGAATTCTAGCATACTCAGCCAAAAAAATCAATGCAAAACCACCAGCACCATACTCAACATTAAAACCAGAAACAAGCTCAGACTCACCCTCAGCAAAATCAAAAGGGGTACGATTAGTCTCAGCTAAACAAGAAATAAACCAAACAAAAGCTAAAGGTAGAGAAAAGAAAATCAACCACAAATATACCTGAAAAAAATAAAAATAAGTTAAATCATATCTACAAACCAAAATAACAAAAGAAAGCAAGATAAAAGCCAATCTAACTTCATACGAAATAGTTTGAGCTAAAGCACGAAGGGCACCTAAAAGTGAATAACCAGAATTAGAAGATCAACCAGCAATTATAACAGTATAGACACCAAGTCTAGTACAAGCCAAGAAAAATAGTAAACCAAGCTCAAATGAAATAAAACCACTCAAATAAGGAACTAATACTCAAACCAACAATGAAAGAAAAAAACCAAATACAGGAGCAAAATAATAAATTAAATAATTAGAAACAAAAGGAAAATATTGCTCCCTAGTAAACAACTTAATAGCATCTCTAAAAGGCTGAAAAAGACCCACAAATCCTACCTTATTGGGGCCCTTACGAATATGAATGTAACCCAAAACCTTACGCTCAAGAAGGGTAAGAAAGGCTACACCAACCATAACAAAAACCATTAACAACAAAAAAATAACACCAAGAAAAATAAAACCCAACATATACTACTTGTAAATAAAACTTTACATTAATAGATTCTAAATCCAATGCACTTATCTGCCAAAATAGCAAAATTAATGAAAATCAATATACAACAAAATTATTTCAAATACCCGGTCCTCTCGTACTAAGATATAAAATACTATTATAGATAGAAACCAACCTGGCTCACGCCGGTCTGAACTCAGATCATGTAAGATTTTAAAGGTCGAACAGACCCAACCACTTTCAGCTCCTACACCGAAAATTCACCTTAATCCAACATCGAGGTCGCAAACCTTCCCGCCAATAAGAACTCTCAAGGAAGATAACGCTGTTATCCCTAAGGTAATTTAATCTTATAATCAAAATAAATGGATCAAAACAATTATATATAAATATAACAAATAAAGAGGAGTTAGATAAATTCCTCCCATCACCCCAACAAAACACTTAAATTAATCAGTAAAAAAAACAAACAATTAAATAAATAAATTAAATGTAAAACTCTATAGGGTCTTCTCGTCCCATAAAAACATCTAAGAATTTTAACTCAAAAACCAAATTCAATAAACTATTCATCACCCTAAGACAGCCCATGTCTCGTCAAGCCATTCATACCAGATCACAATTAAAGAACTAATGATTATGCTACCTTTGCACGGTCAAAATACCGCGGCCCTTCAACTTCCAAACGTCAGTGGGCAGGCCATACTTCAAAAACTAACGAGAAAAGATGTTTTTGTTAAACAGGCGGACATGAATTATTTGCCGAATTCCTCAAAAGAATTTAACACCAACAAATACACAATATAAAACAAGATTTACTAATTACACAATAATTACTAACCAAGCAAAAGTAAAGAAAACATTTCAATAAAAAATTAAACAATAACTAAATAAACAAAACAAACAAATAAAATTTTAACATAATCAAATTGAAAATCAATATAAAATCCACAAAACCACAATTAAATAAATAAATTATAAAAATCAAATAAGGAGCTAATCCCCCTTAATTTTAACACCAAGTAAAAACAAGTAAAATAAAAATAAAAATAAAACAAGGAGCATGAATTAAATTCATTTCTTGAAAAACCAGAAACCACTAAAGGCGAATAACATTTCACTACCAACAGCCTATTATTAATATTATTGAAACAATAACTAAAATAAACCACTAACTCCTTTAAAATCGGGAAATAAAAATAAATAATAAAATTTAATGAACCCTGATACACAAGGTACGACAAACAAAATCAGCTTCTAAAAAAACATTGAATAAACCCAAACCCTCACGGTACAAATAATCTATAGCCTAAGAAATTAAATCACAAAAATACAATAACACAAATGATTCTTCAATAAAAGATAAGACAAGACTAAACAAAAAGAAAGCAAGATAAAAAATAAAATCAGACCATGCCGAATCGCACGACACAATAATTCAGCGTAAATGAAAACTCAACTAATAGAAATGATCTGAATAAACAATCCAGCCGCACCTTCCGGTACAACCACTTTGTTACGACTTATCTCATTAACAAAAATAAACGAGAGCGACGGGCGATGTGTACATATCTTAGAGCCAATTATCACGAAAACAATCTACAAAACATTACAACCAAATCCAATTTCATATCAGTATCAAAACCAATAATCCAACAAACAAATAACAGTGTAATCCATCATACCACTTAGAAACAAGCTGCACCTTGACCTGAAATAAATCAAAATAAAGAAACTAGAAAATTAATAAACTCTAAAAAGATAATCAATAAACGGCGGTATACAAACCAAAGCAACTAAGTAAGGTCCAACGCGGACTATCGATGACGAGACAGATTCCTCTGGATGGTATAAAATACCGCCAAATTCTTTAAGTTTCAAGAACATAACTAATACTACTCAGACACAAAAAATTAACGCTCCAAAATAATAGGGTATCTAATCCTAGTCTACAAAAGGAATTTCATAGCCTCCAAATAAATTATAGAAAAAAACAACAATAAAAATTTCACCTAATAAACTAACAAATAAAAATCAACAAACTAATCATAAAACTACAATAGCCGAACACATTCAAAAGCCCCCAAGGTATAACCGCGGCTGCTGGCACAAAATTTAACCGAAACTAAAATGAATTGCTAGATACAAGCACCCCTGACCAACCAATAATAACTAATGAGAATAAATTAATGCTCGCCCGCCCCATTAAGAAGAAGGAAATTAATCACGCAAAAGCTTACATATAAAACAAACAAACACTGAATGAAAAAGCAAGAATAAAACTTAAACTGACCAATGGCAGGGGGGAACTATGGTGCAACAAAACAAACA